ACGTAGAATCAGAACAAGTGATTGCTGAAATTCGCGCGGGAGCATACACTTTAAATTTTAAAGAGAGGGTTCGAAAACATATTTATTCGGATTCAGAAGGAGAAATGCACTGGAGTACTGATGTATACCATGCACCGGAATTTACATATGGCAATGTTCATCTCTTACCAAAAACAAGTCATTTATGGGTATTATCAGGAGGTTCGTGCGAATCTAGTATAGTTCCCTTTTCGCTCCACAAGGATCAAGATCAAATAAACGCGCATTCTATTTCTGTCGAACGAAAATATATTTCGAGTCTCTCTCTGACTAATGATCAAGTGAGACATAAACTCTTCCGCTCGGATCTTTCTCTTTCTGATAAAAAAGAAGGCGGGATTCCTAATTATTCAGAACTTAATCGAATCATATGGACTGGTCATTGTAATCTCATATATCCTGCTATTCTCCTCGAGAATTCCTATTTATTAGCAAAGAGGCGAGGAAATAGATTCATTATTCCATTCCAATCAATTCGAGAACGAGAGAAAGAACAACCGCCCCATTCCGATTCCGGTAGCTCGATTGAAATACAAATACCCATAAATGGAATTTTCCGTAGAAATAGTATTTTTGCTTATTTTGATGATCCCCGATACAGAAGAAACAGCTCGGGGATTACTAAATATGGGACTGTAGAGGCGCATTCACTTGTCAAAAAAGAGGATTTGGTCGAGTATCGAGGAGTTAAAGAATTTAAGCCAAAATATCAAATGAAAGTAGATCGGTTTTTTTTCATTCCCGAAGAAGTGCATATTTTGCCCGGATCTTCTTCCATAATGGTGCGGAACAATAGTATCATTGGAATAGATACACGAATCGCTTTAAATATAAGAAGCCGAGTCGGCGGCTTGGTCCGAGTGGAGAGACAAAAAAAAAAAATCGAACTCAAAATCTTTTCCGGGGATATCTATTTTCCTGGAGAGATAGATAAGATAGCCCGACATAGTGGCATCTTGATACCCCCAGGAGTGGGAAAAACAGAATCGAAAAAATGGAAAAGTGGGATCTATATCCAACGGATCACACCTACTAAGAAAAGGCATTTTATTTTGGTTCGACCTGTAGTCACATATGAAATCACAGACGGTATAAATTTAGCAACACCTTTCCCAGGGGATCTGTTACAGGAAAGGGATAATATGAAACTCCGAGTTGTCAATTATATCCTTCGTGGAAATGGCAAACCAATTGGGGGAATTTCCGACACAAGTATTCAATTAGTTCGGACTTGTTTAGTTTTGAATTGGGACCAAGATGAAAAAAGTTCTTCTGCCGGAGAGGCTTGTGCTTGTGCTTCCTTTGTTGAAGTAAGGATAAATGGTTTAATTCGAGATTTCCTAAGAATCGACTTAGTCCAATCCCCTATTATGTGTCCCGGAAAAAGAAATGATCCGTCAGGTTCAGGATTGATCTCTGATAATGGATCAGATTGTACCACTATTAATCCGTTTTATTCCAAGGCAAAGGCAAGAATTAAACAATCACTTAGCCAAAATCAAGGAACTATTCGTACGTTGTTGAATAAAAATAAGGAATGCCAATCTTTGATAATTTTGTCATCATCCAACTGTTCTCGAATGGGCCCATTTAACAATGTAAAATATCACAATGTGATAAAAGAATCAATTAAAAGAGAGCCCCTAATTCCAATTAGGAAATTCTTGGGTCCTTTAGGAACCATTTTTCAAGTTGCAAATATTTATTTTTTAAGAACCCAGAATCGGATCTTAAAAAATAAATATTTGCAACTTGAAAATTTAAAACAGACTTTTCGAATACTTAAATATTCTTTAATGGACGAAAGCGGGAGAATTTATAATCCCGATCCATGTAGTAGCAGTAACATCATTTTGAATCCATTCAATTTGAATTGGTATTTTTTCCATCATAATTATTGTGAAGAGACATCCACAATAATTAGTCTTGGACAGTTTATTTGTGAAAATGTATATATAGCCAAAAAGGGACCCTACCTAAAATCAGGTCAAATTCTAATTGTTCAAGTCGACTCTGTAGTAATAAGATCAACTAAGCCTTATTTGGCCACTCCAGGAGCAACCGTTCATGGCCATTATGGGGAAATCCTTTACAAAGGGGATACATTAGTTACATTTATATATGAAAAATCGAAATCTGGTGATATAACACAGGGTCTTCCAAAAGTGGAACAAGTGTTAGAAGTACGTTCAATTGATTCAATATCGATGAACCTAGAAAAGAGAGTTGAGGATTGGAATGGGCGTATAACAAGAATTCTTGGAATTCCTTGGGGATTCTTGATTGGTGCTGAGCTAACTATAGTGCAGAGTCGCATCTCTCTGGTTAATAAGATCCAAAAGGTTTATCGATCCCAGGGAGTGCAGATTCATAATAGGCATATAGAAATTATTGTACGTCAAATAACATCAAAAGTATTGGTTTCCGAAGAAGGAATGTCTAATGTTTTTTCACCCGGAGAACTAATTGGGTTGTGGCGGGCGGAACGAACGGGGCGCGCTTTGGAGGAGGCGATTTGTTACCGAGCCGTTTTATTGGGAATAACGAGAGCATCTCTGAATACTCAAAGTTTCATATCCGAAGCGAGTTTTCAAGAAACCACTCGAGTTTTAGCAAAAGCGGCTCTCCGGGGTCGTATCGATTGGTTGAAAGGCCTGAAGGAGAACGTAGTTCTGGGAGGGATGATACCCGTCGGTACCGGATTCAGAGGATTAGTGCGCCGTTCAAGGCAGCCTAACAACACTTCTTTGGAACCCAAAAAGAGAAATTTATTTGAGGAGGAAATAGGAGATATTTTGTTCCACCACAGAGAATTATTTAATTCTTGCATTTCAAAGAATTTCCATGATACATCAGAACAACCATTTCTAGGGTTTAATGATTCATAAGAGTGAATTTACCCCTGCTAACTATCTGTATTTGGTCCACCCATTTCATTTGATTTGGTAATGAAGTAATAAAGAAAGATAATAACGAATAGAAAGGAATTCATTTATTGGGTCATGTATCAACAGCCAATCTCCGGTAGAAGAGAAGGTTCCATCGGAACAATTATTTATTTTATTAGGGCACCTCGTCTCTTAAAAAGAGGAAGTGTAGGGAGAAATGACAAGAAGATATTGGAACATCAATTTGGAAGAGATGATGGAAGCAGGAGTTCATTTTGGTCATGGTACTCGGAAGTGGAATCCTAGAATGGCACCTTATATCTCGGCAAGGCGTAAAGGTATTCATATTACAAATCTTACTAGAACTGCTCGTTTTTTATCAGAAACTTGTGATTTAGTTTTTGATGCAGCAAGTAGGGGAAAACAATTCTTAATTGTTGGTACCAAAAATAAAGCAGCTGATTCAGTAGCGCGAGCTGCAACAAAGGCTCGATGTCATTATGTTAATAAAAAATGGCTCGGCGGTATGTTAACGAATTGGTTTACTACAGAAACAAGACTTCATAAGTTCAGGGACTTGAGGACGGAACAAAAAACAGAGAAGCTCAGCCGCCTTCCGAAAAGAGATGCGGCGGTATTGAAGAGACAATTATCCCGCCTGCAAACATATCTAGGTGGGATTAAATATATGACAGAGTTACCCGATATTGTAATAATCGTTGATCAGCAAGAAGAATATACAGCTCTTCGAGAATGTATTACTTTAGGAATCCCAACGATCTGTTTAATCGATACAAATTGTGACCCGGATCTTGCAGATATTTCGATCCCGGCGAATGATGACGCTATAGCTTCAATCCGATTAATTCTTAACAAATTAGTATTCGCCATTTGTGAGGGCCGTTCTAGCTATATAAGAAATTATTGATTAATAATAAGATAAATGACTTTTTGAACTCCATAGATTTTTGGAATCGGTTACTATTCTAGAATCTCAAAAAGAGATAAAAAGGGGCTATTATTATTATGTGATCGGTTAGTATACAAAATATATAAGTTAAGAAAGGGCCGGTTGAATCAAAATAATTCCTTTTAAAGTTCTATTTATGTCAGGGGGCAATATGAATGTTCTATCATGTTCCATCAACACACCAAAAGGGCTATATGACATATCCGGCGTGGAAGTAGGCCAACATTTCTATTTGCAAATAGGGGGTTTCCAAGTCCATGCTCAAGTACTTATTACTTCTTGGTTTGTAATTGCTATCTTATTAGGTTCAGCCGCTATAGCTGTTCGGAATCCACAAACCATTCCGACTACCGGTCAGAATTTTTTCGAATATGTTCTCGAATTCATTCGAGACGTGAGCAAAACTCAGATTGGAGAAGAATATGGGCCCTGGGTTCCCTTTATTGGCACTATGTTTCTATTTATTTTTGTTTCTAATTGGTCGGGGGCCCTTTTACCCTGGAAAATAATACAGTTACCTCATGGAGAGTTAGCTGCACCCACAAATGATATAAATACTACCGTTGCTTTAGCTTTACTCACGTCAGTGGCATATTTTTATGCGGGTCTTACCAAAAAAGGATTGGGTTATTTCGGTAAATACATTCAACCAACTCCAATTCTTTTACCCATTAATATCTTAGAAGATTTCACAAAACCGTTATCACTTAGTTTTCGACTTTTTGGGAATATATTAGCGGATGAATTAGTAGTTGTTGTTCTTGTTTCTTTAGTACCTTCAGTAGTTCCTATACCGGTCATGTTCCTTGGATTATTTACAAGTGGTATTCAAGCCCTTATTTTTGCAACGTTAGCTGCGGCCTATATAGGCGAATCCATGGAGGGCCATCATTGACTCTTTTTTGAAATTTTTGAAAGAATTTTTTTATCTTAGCCCAACACAATATATGCGTGGCTCAAGATAATCTACTTAGGGAACATAAATCTAAAAATAAAAAATACAGAAAAATATGGCATGGTATATATCTAGAATCTGAAATAATAGCAAAAAGATTACGGATATTGGGGGTTCTTGTAAAAAGGGGAAAGAGATCGAAACGATCTTTTTCCTAAAATTCCCGTTTAGCCCATTTTTCGATCATACCCCCTCCACTCCAATGAATATTCTATATTCTATTGGTCAGTCAATTCCAAAGTAAATATTAGGAGTCATAATTTAATTTGAATAAGAATTTTTAGGGCATTTATGATATTATGACTATGGATACACAATTAAATAAATAAAAAAAAGATGGTTTATGGAACAATTCGGGTTTCGGTTGATTTCATTCAATTTAACGATTGACTAAAATAAAATTATAATAAATTGCATGAACTTAGCTTAGATCAATCAAAATCAAAGCAACGATTCAGCCTAATGAATTTATCCTTTTAAATTGTCTCCATCTAGGATAATGATAATGAAAAGGAGTAAAAGAGTTTACAAATAAAGTAGATTCATAAAAAATAGGCGGGTTAGTAGAGGAGGTTGAACTAGGTCGTTGAACTAGGTCTATGCGATTTAATGGCTATAAGCATAAGCTAACTCTTGTAGATGTTTCGAAGAATGATTTATAAGAATCCGATTAAACGAATTAATCGGTTTACGTCATAGAAGAAACACATGTATATGTTATAATTGACTAGTTATATGAACTAAAGATATAATATATCTAATTTGCCCTAACTACTGTCAATTTAGATGGGGATTCCAATAGAAGCCCTTCCGTTTCGTCCGAATTGAATGAATAAAGAGATCACATAAAATAAAGAACGAGGACTTCCAAGAATGGTTCGGAACAAAGAAATGGAAGAACTAAAGTCGTAGGGATTCACAAAGACTTCGCGGGGGATAGAAACTAAAAAAGAGATATTGAAGTAGTTCTGAAGATTCCATAATTAATATTTTTACTTCAATTCAGAGTTCGTAGTTACTGTAACTTGATGAGTCGTAGCGATAGAATAATGAAGTTCTAATTCATCGGTTGATTGTATCATTAACCATTTCTTTATTTTGGTGCGAGGAACTTATCATGAATCCACTGATTTCTGCTGCTTCCGTTATTGCTGCTGGATTGGCCGTAGGGCTTGCTTCTATTGGGCCTGGAGTGGGACAAGGTACTGCCGCGGGCCAAGCTGTAGAAGGTATTGCGAGACAGCCCGAGGCTGAGGGAAAAATACGAGGTACTTTATTGCTTAGTCTGGCTTTTATGGAAGCTTTAACAATTTATGGATTGGTTGTAGCATTAGCTCTTTTATTTGCGAATCCTTTTGTTTAATTTGTTGAATCCTAGAAATAGGAAAAATAAGTATTTCTTTTCTTATTTTATTGCCTTCGACTTGTCGTTTGCTTTTTTGAATTATATCAAGATTTAACTCCTACAATTACTTATTGGTTGAGACAATAGCCTACGGGAAGAGCTGATTTGAGGATAAGAAATTAGCATACCGACTCGCTTGCTTCCTTTCTCTTACTAGAATCCTTTCTTTTTGGAAATCTTGCAATAAACGAGGTATGTCGCAATTGACATGAGGCCTAGTACTTTAGTACTTAATTATAATAAGTCGCATTCTTGTTGACTTAGTGAGAATTTCAATAAAAAAAAGAGGGTGAAGTGATACAAAAGGAACTCCGTTCGATTTTTTAGTCTATCTATAAGGGGGATCTTATGAAAAATGTAACTGATTCTTTCGCTTCCTTGGGCCACTGGCCATTCGCCGGGAGTTTCGGGTTTAATACCGATATTTTAGCAACAAATCCAATAAATCTAAGTGTAGTGCTTGGTGTATTGATCTTTTTTGGAAAGGGAGTGTGTGCGAGTTGTTTATTTCAATAATAGGCCGGATTCAACCGGCTGCACCTTTTTTCGTGCTAACTCGGCAAGAAAGGTGGATGATCCTGCGAATTACTTCTGAATAAATTAAGAAATCATATGGAAGAACCGTAGCATTTCGTAATTTGTTGGTAAATCTACTTTGATTCTCTATCAAAAACACAACGATGTGGAATCATTAATATGGTTAAAGCTTACTCCATTTGAAGTCCAAACGCGGCATAGTACTCTTTCTACCACTATGTTAATACAGATAGTTGGAAATTTTTTCGATATATAACACTCATGTCGATAAAATGATTTGAACCTGTTATTGGAAAAAAATGGGTATTTCTAATGCTGAATTTGATGACCTATGTATAAAGTAAGAAGGATTTTTTTGGATTTGAAGAAAATAACGAAACAACTTTGCTGACAATTACATGTTTTTTCTTTGGTCAGAAGAGTCCTCTGAATCGTATAGTTCTAGTCTTGGATTAGTGATCCTATTTTTATTTTAGAATATGAACAGAGAAAAGAGGATAGGCTCATTACATTACATTCAAAAATAGAATATGAATATATATATGGAAATTCGCCATAAGAAATTGAAGTAATTGAGCGTGAGAGCCAAATGAATCGAAAGATTCATGTTTGGTTCGGGAAGGGATCGTGGAAGTTTTGAAATGAATGGAAAGAGAATCTACTTTCATTAAGTGATTTATTAGATAATCGAAAACAGAAGATCTTG